ATCGAGAAATTGCAATAGAAAAGAAAAAGGGGAGGTTTGTGTTGTGATGATTTTGAAATCTTTTCTACTAGGTATTCCATTATCCTTATGCATTAAGATAATAAATTCGGTCGTAGTGGTCGGGCTCTATTATGGATTTCTAACCACATTCTCCATAGGGCCCTCTTATCTCTTCCTTCTCCGAGCTCGGGTTATGGAAGAAGGAACCGAGAAGGAAGTATCAGCAACAACTGGTTTTATTGCGGGACAGCTCATCATGTTCATATCGATCTATTATGCGCCTCTGCATCTAGCATTGGGTAGACCTCATACAATAACTGTCCTAGTTCTACCGTATCTTTTGTTACATTTCTTCTGGAACAATCACAAAAACTTTTTTTATTATGGATCTACTACCAGAAATTCAATGCGTAATCTCAGCATTCAATGTGTATTCCTGAATAATCTAATTTTTCCATTTTTCAATCATTTCATTTTACCAAGTTCTACGTTAGCCAGATTAGTCAACATTTATATGTTTCGATGCAACAACAAGATGTTATTTGTAACAAGTAGTTTTGTTGGTTGGTTAATTGGTCACATTTTATTCATTAAATGGGTTGGATTGGTATTATTCTGGATACGGCAAAATTATTCTCTTCGATCTAATAAGTATCTTGTGTCCGAATTGATAAATTCTATGGCTCGAATCTTTAGTATTCTCTTATTTATCACCTGTGTCTACTATTTAGGCAGAATGCCGTCGCCTATTGTCACTAAGAAACTGAAAGAGAAAGAAACCTCAGAAACGGAAGAAGGGGGAGAAAGAAAGGAAGAAAGCGATGTAGAAACAACTTCCGAAACGAAGGTTCCTAAACAGGAACAAGAGGGATTCACCGAAGAGAGCCCAGTGAATGGAAAGGAAGATGAATTTCACTTTTACTTGTACTTGAAAGAGGCACGCTATCAAGATAGCCCAGTTTACGAAGATTCTGATCTGGATACTCATCAAGATAATTGGGAATTCCGAAGACTGAAAGAAGAGAAAAAGAAAAGATATTTATATTTATATTTCTGGTTTCATTGGATTAAAAAAATTTTTTTGACTTTTTTTCTCAATTATAAACAATGTAATCGTCCATTACGATATATAAAAAATAACCAATTAGAAAATGCTTTACGTACTGAAATGTCACAATTTTTTTTTTTAGAATTTTCTTTTTTTTATCTTTAATTGTATTTTTTTTTTTTGTTTTCTATTCTTTGCTTTGTCTATTTTTCTGTTGTTTCAGAACATGATGCTTCTTATATTCATATATTATTGATTAATGATTAAATAAATAATAAATATAGATAATGAATACTAAAGAATAATAATATATTTGTACCAATATATGTCTTTCACATACAACAATAAAAATGAGTCACCTACTTAAAAAAAAATGGCAGTTCCAAAAAAGCGTATTTCTCTGTCAAAAAAACGTATTCGTAGAAATTTGTGGAAAAAAAAAGGCTATTTAGCAGCAATAAAAGCTTTTTCTTTAGCTAAATCTATTGCTACTGGACATTCCAAAAATCTTTTTGTACGACAAAAAAAGTCTTGGACAAATCCAAATCCTAATTGACATGTCTTAAAGACCTTTCAATCTTCCAATTGTCAATTGGAAGACAACGAATTCACATTTATTAATGTGTTTTTTTTTTTATTGAATTTTTTAATATTATATTATAGGTCATATGAAAAAAGAGAATCTCTATATTTACTGGATGGGATTCTAAGTACTCATACTTAGTATTTTGTATTTAGTTATTTATCATTATAGTTAGAAAGAATATATTCCATATTGAAATTGAATTCATGAAATGATTTTTTATTTCCTATAAATTGTGCTTTTCTTTTTTGAAAAGCACAATGGTGTCGAGTGTCGAAATCATTCAAACAAATCTTTCTTTAGATTTCATTATGAAATTTTGCATTGTGATACATGGGGAATCCTAATTCTAATTATATAAATTATATAATAATATTCATTATAATATTCATTGAGAAATTTGAGAAATTTTCATTGAGAAATTTTATTTATAAAACGAGAAAGCATGGAAAAATAATGAAAAAAAAAAAATTCTGAATCTTATATACCTCGACTGAGAACGAAAGTCTTAAATTAGGACTTTTCTGGCTAAACAAAGTCTAGGTTGGTTTCTACTTTCTACTATAGTTATAGTAAGAGTTATAGTAAGTTATAGTACAGAAACGGAAAAGTTGATTGTAAAAATTGAACTCACAAAGATACTAACTATACTAACTAAGCTAAGAATTATTGATATTCACTATTTCCATATGAATGAAAATACATCTTTCTTAATTGACCCTAATGTTTCCTAAATTCGATTGAATCTATTGAATCTCGACAATTCAACACAAATTTACTATTATTATATTATTTCAGATTTCAGGTAAGCCACCATGGTGAAATTGGTAGACACGCTGCTCTTAGGAAGCAGTGCTAGAGCATCTCGGTTCGAATCCGAGTGGTGGCATAACATAAATAATATATTTATGTTATATAAATATAAAATAAATATAATATAAAAAAGAAATACAATAGATCTAATATTCCCCGATTTTCATTATTTAATTAAGTACTCTTTTGTATGTTATGTTTATAACATTTGCGACATTAGAACATATATTCAGTCATATTTCCTTTTCAATCATTTCAATTATGATTATGATTCATTTGATGAATTTATTAGTCCGCGAAATCGAAGGATTACATAATTCGTCAAAAAAAGGTATAATAGCTACTTTTTTATCTATAACAGGATTTTTAGGTATTCGTTGGATTTCTTCGGGGCATTTTCCCTTAAGTAATTTATACGAATCATTAATTTTTATTTCATGGAGTTTATCCATTATTCATATGATTCCGTATTTTGGGAATCAAAAAAACGATTTAAGCGCAATAACTGCACCAAGTACTATTTTTACTCAAGGTTTCGCCATGTCAGGTCTTTCAACTGAAATGCATCAATCCAAAATATTAGTACCCGCTCTACAATCTCATTGGTTAATCATGCATGTAAGTATGATGTTATTGAGCTATGCAATGCTTTTATGTGGATCATTATTATCAGTTGCTTTTATAGTGATTACATTTCGAAAAAACATATATATATATATTTTTTTTTTTTTTTTGAAAAAGAAGAATTATTTAAAAAAGTTCTTTTTCTTTGGTGAAATGAAATCTTTGAACGAAAAAAGAAGTGGGTTTCAAAATACTTCTTTTGTCTCATTTCCAAATTTTTACAAATATCAATTAATTCAGCATTTGGATTATTGGAGTTATCGTGTCATTAGTCTAGGGTTTACCTTTTTAACCATAGGCATTCTTTCTGGAGCAGTATGGGCTAATGAAGCATGGGGTTCTTATTGGAATTGGGACCCTAAGGAAACTTGGGCTTTTATTACTTGGACCATATTTGCAATTTATTTACATACTAGAACAAATAAAAGATTGCAAGGTCAAGCGATAAATTCGGCATTTGTAGCTTTTATAGGATTTTTCCTAATTTGGATATGCTTTTTGGGAATCAATCTATTGGGAATAGGATTCCATAGTTATGGTTCATTCCCATTAATATCTAATTGAATAAAAGAAACTACATACTACATGAAGAATACATAAAAACGTTGTCTGGTAGACGACGAAATTTTGTGTGAGTTTTTGAAAACCGTTTGAATGGAGGAATTATTCAAATGATTCTCAAAAACTCTAGGTGTATCTGATTACAATTCTAATTCATTCTTCATTTATTTATTTTTTCATTATACAACGAATAATATTGAAAATATGAAAGTTAAGGAATTCTAAGACTTTTTTCTAATTCTAATTAATAATTAATGAAAACTATCTAATCTATAAAAAGAATTAGGATCTATAAAAATAATTAGATAGTATAATTTGTACTTTGTCAACCGATAACGAGAGAACAAAATCAGGATAAATACCAATTCCTATTACAGGTAGAAAGATGCAAATCAAAACAAATAGTTCTCGTGGTCCAGAATCCAAAAAATTCGAATTTGAAATATTGAATAATCCATAAAAAATCTGACGTAACATAGATAATAAGTAAATAGGAGTTAATATCATTCCAATTGCCATTAAAAAAGTAATTAACATTTTTGACATAAAAAAATATTTTTGGCTGGTAATTATTCCAAAAAATACTAAGAATTCTGCAACAAAACCACTCATTCCTGGCAATGCAAGAGAAGCCATCGAGAAACTACTAAATATGGTAAAAATTTTTGGCATTGGGATAGATATTCCTCCCATCTCGTCGAGATAAAAAAAAATGTATTCTATCACAACTCGTTCCTGCCAAGAAAAAAAGTGCAGCACCAATAAATCCATGAGAAAATATTTGTAAAATGACTCCATTGAGTCCTATGCCGGTTATAGAACCAATTCCTATAATTGTGAAACCCATGTGAGATACGGAAGAATAGGCAATACGTTTTTTAAAATTGCGTTGACCGAGAGAGGTTGAAGCTGCATAAATGATTTGTATTATTCCTACTATAACCAACCAGGGAGATAATCTAGAATGAGCGTAAGTTAATAATTCCATATTGATCCGAATCAACCCATATGCTCCCATCTTTAATAAGATTCCGGCTAGAAGCATACATGTACTGTAATGTGCTTCCCCGTGGGTCTCTGGTAACCATGTATGTAGGGGTATAATCGGCGATTTGACAGCATAAGCAATAAGGAAACCAAAATAGAATATTATTTCCAATACTGCAGGATATGATTGATTAACCAATCTTTCAAAATCTAATGTTGGTTCATTGGAACCATATAAACCTATCCCTATAAACTCCTATTAAGATAAGAGAAAAATGGAACCTCCTGCAGTGTATAAAATAAACTTTGTAGCCGCGTACAAGCGTTTTTTTCCTCCCCACATCGATAAAAGTAAGTAAACAGGAATTAATTCTAATTCCCACATGATGAAAAAAAGTAAAAGGTCTCGAGAAGAAAATGATCCTATTTGGCCACTATACATTGCTAACATTAGGAAATAGAAAAATCGAGGATTTCGAGTAACTGTCCAAGCCGCTAAAGTAGCTAAAGTAGTGATAAATCCTGTCAATAAAATGGGTCCTATGGAAATTCCATCGATTCCCAGTCTCCAGTGAAAATTAAAAAGATTTATCCATTTATAATCTTCCTTAAGTTGGGTTAATGGATCGTCCAATTGAAATTGATAACAAAATACATAGGTCATTAGAAGGAGCTCCAGTATACATATACATATAGTATACCACCTATACACCTTATTTCCCCTATGAGGAAAAAAGAAAATGGAAGAGCCCGCAAATATTGGCAAAACAAGAAGTATTGTTAACCAAGGGAAAAAACTCGTGATAAAGACAAGATAAATTTTGACCAGAAAACCCGTGCTCGAGAAAAGAAAATATATTATTCTTATCTCGAGCACGGGTTTTCTTTTGTCGGTAAAAAGGAATCAAATGATTCAGGTGGAGTTTTTTGTCACGTATCAATCAATAAGAAAGACCCATGCTTCGAGTTGTTTCATGCCATAAATAAACACGAACACTCAAAAAATCTGTTGGACAAGCGGATTCACATCTCTTACAACCTACACAATCCTCCGTTCTTGGTGCAGAAGCAATTTGCTTAGCTTTACATCCGTCCCAAGGGATCATTTCCAAAACATCCGTGGGGCAAGCTCGTACACATTGGGTACACCCTATACATGTATCATAAATTTTTACTGAATGTGACATTGGGTCTATAAATTCTAGTTTTGAACAAAAAGGATTTTCAATCTGGTGGTAAGATTAGAAAATGAAATAATAATATTGTAAACACCAGACGAATCAATGATTTAGCAAAATTGGAAGAATAAATATATTTTCAAATCTGTTTATGAAAAGGGACCAAAATACTTTGATTTCCGTTTCAATAACCATGAAATAAATATGAGTAGCGAATTTCATTCATGGTTATTTTTATTTTTTGTATTAATCTTAATTAAATGCAATTTGATTGAATTTTCTAGAATTCTAAATTTTTATTTAGAATTCTAGAAATTTGAAGTAATCATTAATATATAAAATATGAATTCTATAATCTATAGAATAGAAATATCTATAGAATAGAAATAAGAATAGAAATAGTCTAAAAGATAGTCTAAAATAGAAAAATCTGTCTAATACTAATATAAATATAGAAATTATAGAAATCAAATCAAATATTCAGATATAATATAAAATATAAGAATATGGTCCTATCATATTGTTCTTAACTTAAATAGAATAGGTTAGTAGCTAGATCATAAATCTATATGAAAAATATAAAAAGGATAATAAATAATAGATCTTTTGTTTTGGTATTGAATTGTATTTTTTTTTTTTATTCATAACTTCAAGAGAAAGAAGCATGAAATTTTTCATGGATATCCACAATATGTTCCCTATGGTTACTGGGTTCATGAATTATGGACAACAAACAATAAGAGCTGCAAGATATATTGGTCAAAGTTTCATAATTACCTTATCCCATACAAATCGTTTACCTGTAACTATTCAATATCCTTATGAAAAATCAATAACATCAAAGCGTTTCCGCGGTCGAATTCACTTTGAATTTGATAAATGTATTGCTTGTGAAGTATGTGTTCGCGTATGTCCCATAGACCTTCCCATTGTTGATTGGAAATTTGAAAAATATATTAAGAAAAAACAATTGCTTCATTATAGTATAGATTTTGGAGTCTGTATATTTTGTGGCAACTGTGTCGAGTATTGTCCAACAAGTTGTTTATCAATGACTGAAGAATATGAACTTTCTACTTATGATCGGCACAAATTGAATTATAATCAAATTTCTTTAAGTCGGTTACCAATCTCAAGAATTGAAGATTACACTATTCAAACAGTTATGGATTCAACAACTCAAATGAAAAAAGACAAATTCCGCGGTTCAAGAACGATTACCAATTACTAAGATTTGGTTTGAAATTTGAATATAGTTTCGGTTTAAAAAACCCAATCTTTTTTTTTTTTTAATTTAATTGAATAGAAATAAAAACGAAAGGAAAGTTATATGATATAAATATGAATATATTTTATAATGAATATATTTTATAGTGAAACAAGTTGAGAAGAAGTTGTCAATAATAGATTACCCAAAGAAATAGGTAAAAGAAATTTCCATCCAAAATTTAATAACTGATCCATTCTCATCCTAGGTAAAGTCCATCTTGTTGTGATAGGAATGAACAGAAACAAATAAGCTTTAGTTAATGTAATAAAGATACCAATCAGCATTACAAAGACTCTAAACATTTTATTTATTCCAAAAAGTTCACTAATAGATATGTATGGAATAGAAAAATTCCACCCACCTAAGTAAAGAACTGTTACAAATAATGAATAAATTACTAGATTTAGGTAAGAAGCAAGATAAAAGAACCCATATTTGATACCTGAATATTCGGTTTGATAACCTGCTACTAATTCTTCCTCTGCTTCTGGTAAATCAAAGGGTAATCTTTCACATTCTGCTAGAGAAGACATTAGAAAAACTAGGAACCCTATAGGCTGACGCCACAGATTCCATCCTCCAAAACCATATTTAGACTGTGCCTCAATTATATCAACTGTACTTGAGCTGTTAGATAATTATAGTCGATGATAACATAACTGCTTCCATCGCTATTCCAAAACCGTACATGAAACCTAAGCTTCATACGGCTCCTCTATGGCTACAAATAAATGTAATGTAAAGTAATAAAGTAAAGTAAGGACTAGCTCACTATTATTGCTATTCTCGGCTTGGATTTGGATATTATTGCTATATTTCGAGCAGAGGTAAATAAAATGAAAGATAGATTGGAAGTTGTAGAGTCCTCAATTTGACCAAAAAAATTCCGTCTGCTAGAATAATAAAAAGTACTTCCGAATTTATCTTATCCCTTATAGTTAATGAAAATTTTGCTTTGTTCAGTAATAACTTAATCTTTCAATAAAATGCTTGTTATGTCCATATATATACATAACATAAATTAAATATATAAATTATATAATTCTATATATATTTAATATTTATATATATTATATATATATATATATAATATTTATATATATATATAAATAATATATATATAAATAAACAAAAAATATAAATGAAAAAAGAAATGAAAGAATGAAAAAAAAAATAGCAAGACAGCAAGACTAAGAATAAGAAATTCAAATTAACGAGTTTTTGGTTCCCGAATATCTAACTGATTCATTAATTTCTTATAACGTGCTTTATTTTTCTTTGACAAATAAGTCAATAGTCGTTGGCGTTTTCCCAGAATTCTTTGCAGACCCCTTTGTGATAAAAAATCTCTTTTGTGCAATTCAAAATGTGAAGTAAGTCTCCGGATCTTATTGGTGAAATGGAATACTTGAAATTCAACAGACCCACTGTTTTCTTTCTTTTCTTCCAGTGGAAGAAAAGAAACTGAGATGAATGAATTTTTGACCATAAAAAATATAAAAAATAAATGAAAATTTCTATTTTTTTTTTTTTTTCTTTCTGTGAATGTAAATTTGACCGATCAGGAAAAAGAAAAAATAAATGTATATTTTTTGACTTTTGTCTACCGAATATGTTTCACAATAAAAAACGAATCAATTATAAATTTGATAATTTTTCATTTGAATTGAATTCATTCTGAATTGTGAATACATATGTATTCTTGACATACTGAAACGAGTGCTATTATTGGTATCAAACCAATAGCGATTCATACAAGCTAAATCTTCTAATTGATAATTGGACCAAAGAAACAATTTGAATTTAATGAATCTTTTTGCATCTGTATTAATATGCTTGTTCTCATTCAAAAATTGTTCACAGTTTCTTATTTTGTTTTCATTGTAAAATCTTGGATTTCTATATGCAACATTCCAAGTTTGGGGATTGAAATAAATTCGAATTCTAAATTCTCTCCGACGTCTAGGAGATAGAAGATTTTCAGGAAAAAGGAAATCATAATGATTTTTGTTTACACTAACAAATATGTTCCTGTATGGAACAATGGATTTTTCAACTTCCCCTTTATCAATATATCTTTTTTTTTTGTATCTTTCATTAGTTTGGTGTTTCTTTTTATACTTATACACCAATAGAATATCCATGGTTTGATATAGAATAGATTTTTCGTCCCTTCTTATAGATAGACGAATTGGTTCAATAATTAAGATTCCCTTTCTTATGAATTCTGTAAGAATTAAATTTTTTTGAAAAAATATTTCGTCCAGATTTATTTCACCTCTTTGAATTGAAGATATAGCAATTTCTTTTGGGTTTCTCAGTCTAAGTAGGAGACAATATGTCCTGATATTATCCATTAGTCTTTGATTCAAGGTATCAGCCCATTTTAATTGAAAAAGTAAATATTTTTTCAAAAAAGAATTTAGTTTTATTTCCTGCTTTTTTTTATATTGATATTGTTTTTTTTTTCTATCCTTGTTCATTTCTATTTTAGATCTTGTGTAATGTTCGTCAAAGGTTTTTTTTTTCTTTTGTTTTCGTAGATTTGATTCAAGATTTCTTTGTTTGTTTTTTTTCTGGTTCAAATTTCCTAATTCCAGTTTTTTTTTTTTATATGAAATATGTATATGAAGGTTCTTTTTTGAGTTGACTTTGATGTTTTTACTTTTTTCATTTCTATGAAAGTTAAAAAATAGTGATTTGATTGGAATGTTCCAAGGTGGCATTTTATACACATTAGAAGGTAGCACAAATTCTGAGAAAAACCAAGGTTCTAGATAGACTATAGTATCATTATTTGATATGGTATCATAGAACCTTTCTTGATTCATTCCCAAGCAATCAAAAAAGAACCTTTTTTGATTGCTTGGTTTGATTTCTTGATCAATTGAAAAACTCCTAATTTCAGTTTTAATATTTTTCTTAATCTTGATGCCGATATGTGTATTGGTATAGATCTCAATATTTTTTCTAAAACAAGAATGAAGGATTCTCCAATCCAAATATTTTCTATCCCCATTTTTATTTCTATCAATAAGATATTCTTTTTCTAGATAATGATTACTAGGCATACTTACCAATACATAAAATAATTCGGGTTTCAATCTCAATTTATTGAACTGATATGGAATTTCTTGGGCTTCATTGACTTTTAATGTAGATAATGTTGAGCCATAAAGATAAAGATATGAATTTTCGGGGTATATATATTTATATGATAAAAGATTATATCTGTAATGTTTTTTCCATTTGTCTTTTTGACTCATTAATGAATCTGTTGCATAGTCATTTTTTTTCATGGACGGAATGAATTGTTCTTTTTTTTTTTTATATAAAAACAATTGGATTGATTCCTTATTTTGAATCATACGATTGATTTTATTTCGCCATTTTTGAGAAAAATCATATTGATAATGACCTTTTAACCAATTTTTCCATTCATATGTATGAATTTTCTTATTTCTTGATTTTGAATCAAATATTCCGTATATCATACAATAGTCTTTTAATTTATCCTTAAAAAAGGGATAGCGTCCTTGATATTGAAATACAGGTCTCAAATGAGACTTAGAAAGGAATTTCATAAATAATTGAGTTTGTGATAATTTGTAAAATACATATGCTTGGGACAAATAAGATAAATTCCAATAAAAATTGGGATTTGGATTCCTATTCTCAGTATCATCAGTATTGGGAAACGACTTTTTTATAGTGAAAATAAAATTCATTGTATTTTCATTTTTTTCAAAAATTTCTTCTTTCTTTTTATTTCTTTCCTTGTTGTAAATGTATTTTTGAAAGATCCTTTTTGTTGATTCAAAGAAGGGTTGTGCATTGATCTTATTAATAGTACATAACAAGATATTTATGTATATTTTTTCAATGAATGATTTAAAAAAATAGTGTGATTTACGCATTAATCGGATATTTTTACTTTTTAAAATTTTAAAAATCTGTTTTTTTGATTCCGATCTTTTATTATCAAAAATAAGAATTATTTCGTTCTTGTCTTTTGCGGTCTGTTCTATTTTTTTTCTTATTTTGATTGTCCTATCAGAAAGATCTTTGATTTTTTTTTCTATTAGTAAATAATTAAACCAATTCATAGGTCGAATTATAACGGACGATTCGCGAAGAATCTTTTTTTTTTTTTTGAAAACTTTTTCCTTTTCGTTTGGTTCATATACTTTTTCTTTCCTCAAGTCAAATAATAAAATTGGATTTATTTTTTCCAGTTTTTTTATTATTAGTTTGATAACTAGAACTATTTTGAGGACCCATCTTGTTTTTTTTTTGAAAACTTCTAGAGAGAATTTTATTCTTTCTTTTGAAGATTTTATAACTTGTAAAATATTTTTTTGAAGCTTTCCATTTCTTTTTTCGAGTTCTTTATAAATAGGTTCAAAAAAAGAAGGTCGTTTTCGGGGAGGACCAAAGGGAAGGTCTGTTTCCATTCCCCAAACTGTTAAAAAACAAAAGTTTGTTTTTTTCTCTTCTTTTTTGATCATTGTATTTTTTTTATTTCTAGTCGATCGTATCTTAGGCTTTCGCCAAGGCTTTAGGCGGAAAGGATATAGAATTTTTATTTGAATACCATCTGTTAACCAATTTTTGGGAAATTCTGTTTCTGATAATTGAATACCATTATAGGTACATTTAATATGTATCTCTCTATTCCATTCTTTAAAATCCTCGTACCACTCGGGTAATTGGAAGAATAGCATACGGAAAATATTTTTAGTTATTATTAATAAAGGCAATATAATGAATTTTCTAAGAAAAGATTGGGTTACTAACATCAACCCTCTTATTGCTTGAGTAAATAGAAAGGTATCCCAAGCTTCTGATATTTCTATACGTTCATTTTCCTCGTTTTTTTTCTGTTTCTCCTTTTCTTCTTTTGTCTCTTCATTTGCTATTTTGAATTGTGATTTTCGTTCTCGTTTAATGTAAGTCTTCGAAATGAGATTCTTCATTTCAGTGATATTTATTTTAATAGAAGAAAAAAAATATATTTTGTCTATCCGATCCAAAAAAAGGGGGGAATGTACATTTACTTGAAAGATTTTCCAAATGACTGTTTTACGTCTTTGAGCGCGTATGGATCCTTTGATTAGATTTCTACGAAAATCCGATTGTTGGGAGTAACGTATCAAAGCCACCTCTTCTGTTTTATCATCATTTTGATGATTGTTACTACTACTTTTAGTGCTTTTAGTGCTAGAAATAGAAATGCTATTCTGACCATTATAAATTAATACAACTTTGGCTCTTCTTGAACGAATATTATGATCTTCTTCTGCTAATTCTTCTTCTTTTTCTTCCTCTTCTTCCAAATCATCGGTTAATTTGTATGACCATCGAGGAACCTTTTTACTGATTTCTTCTATTCCAATAGATATTTTTTTCATTGTTTTTTGTTTTTGATCCTTTGTACCCATTGGAATTACATCGAATAAAAATTCGAAAGATTTTGTTTGACTTTCTGGATCAATTGCTTTTTGTTCTTTCAATTTCAATAAAAAACATCTTTTGAAATGAAAACTGGGTCTGTACTGAGAAAAAATTTCATCAAGTGAGAAATTTTTAGTAGAATTTAAAAATGATTGATGATAAAGTTCTAAGGAATACTTAATATAAAGAAGTAGATCATGAGGTTTATTTATCCAAAAGATTTCTACCAAATTTTCTTTATCTCTATAAATGATTAAATCATTCATGATTGCACGTGAATAGAATTTTTTTATCATTCCTCGATATGGTCCGTTGAAAAAAGGATCACATGTTTTTGGCAAACATCTTTTTTCATTCTCATCATCACATAATATGGTGCTTGTTTCAACCATATTCAAACTAAGAGGTCTCTCGTTTTTTTTTAAGACCTTGATTCGGTTTCTAAATTCATTATTCAAATTGCACTTTTTTTTTTCATTGGTATAAATCCAAGAGTTATAAGAAGAGTTATAAGGATCTCTGTCATATAGTTTTTTTTTTTTGTACAAAGAGATGTACAAAGAGATTTTTCGTTTTATTTTTTTGAAAAAAATCGATAAACTAGGTGGATACGTAAAGGATATTATTTGTTTCCCATCACTTGTACATGTAAAAAAAAAAAATTGTGACATTTCAGTACGTAAAGCATTTTCTAATTGGTTATTTTTTATATATCGTAATGGACGATTACATTGTTTATAATTGAGAAAAAAAGTCAAAAAAATTTTTTTAATCCAATGAAACCAGAAATATAAATATAAATATCTTTTCTTTTTCTCTTCTTTCAGTCTTCGGAATTCCCAATTATCTTGATGAGTATCCAGATCAGAATCTTCGTAAACTGGGCTATCTTGATAGCGTGCCTCTTTCAAGTACAAGTAAAAGTGAAATTCATCTTCCTTTCCATTCACTGGGCTCTCTTCGGTGAATCCCTCTTGTTCCTGTTTAGGAACCTTCGTTTCGGAAGTTGTTTCTACATCGCTTTCTTCCTTTCTTTCTCCCCCTTCTTCCGTTTCTGAGGTTTCTTTCTCTTTCAGTTTCTTAGTGACAATAGGCGACGGCATTCTGCCTAAATAGTAGACACAGGTGATAAATAAGAGAATACTAAAGATTCGAGCCATAGAATTTATCAATTCGGACACAAGATACTTATTAGATCGAAGAGAATAATTTTGCCGTATCCAGAATAATACCAATCCAACCCATTTAATGAATAAAATGTGACCAATTAACCAACCAACAAAACTACTTGTTACAAATAACATCTTGTTGTTGCATCGAAACATATAAATGTTGACTAATCTGGCTAACGTAGAACTTGGTAAAATGAAATGATTGAAAAATGGAAAAATTAGATTATTCAGGAATACACATTGAATGCTGAGATTACGCATTGAATTTCTGGTAGTAGATCCATAATAAAAAAAGTTTTTGTGATTGTTCCAGAAGAAATGTAACAAAAGATACGGTAGAACTAGGACAGTTATTGTATGAGGTCTACCCAATGCTAGATGCAGAGGCGCATAATAGATCGATATGAACATGATGAGCTGTCCCGCAATAAAACCAGTTGTTGCTGATACTTCCTTCTCGGTTCCTTCTTCCATAACCCGAGCTCGGAGAAGGAAGAGATAAGAGGGCCCTATGGAGAATGTGGTTAGAAATCCATAATAGAGCCCGACCACTACGACCGAATTTATTATCTTAATGCATAAGGATAATGGAATACCTAGTAGAAAAGATTTCAAAATCATCACAACACAAACCTCCCCTTTTTCTTTTCTATTGCAATTTCTCGATTCTTTTCTTATATGATGATTCCTTAACTTTCCATATTCCATATCCATATATATTATATATATATATTATATATAGAAATATAGAATAGAAAGAGAAAGAGATAGACTATAAATGACATCTCTTATGTCAATGACACAAAAGAAAAGGGATATGAAATGATGGGATATAGATGGAATATAATGAAATAGAGCCACATTGAGGTTCCCTATGAAATGAGGTATGGAACCGAGGCACTACGAAGAAGTTCCTGGAGTTACGAAGGAAGCTTCGGACTCATATTGTTCATGGGTTGAGAACGGGAGTTGAACTCTATGAGGTCGAATCTCCCGTTGTTCCTCAGTAGCTCAGTGGTAGAGCGGTTGGCTGTTAACTGACTGGTCGTAGGTTCGAATCCTACTTGGGGAGATTGGATTCATTCTTCATGAAAGAATGAAGAATTGAATGAAAGGGCTCGCTTTGACCGTTAGGAGTAGGTAACTCGTTCCCTGTCTTTGTTTCTATTGCATTCTATCTCATCGTATCACATTCTGTTCTACAATATTTTAGAATCACCGTCAATACCTCGTCATAGATCCGAGAGAATCCCTTGTAAATAGTCCCATGGCTATTTACAACTATCCAATTCAGGATTCTCAGATGATGT